GCTCCCACATTCAAACCCCCTTTTTTACCATTAGCAAGAACTTGTTTCAGTTGCATATCATAAGGGATTCGAACAACTGCTTCAAATACAGTATCAGGAAGCACAGCTTGTGGAACTTCAATATCCACGGGCTTATTAGCTAAATGGCAATTGGCACATACAATTCGTCCAGTTGCTTCTCGTGGATTTTCATAACCCTGTTGTGCAAAAATGGGATATGCATTTGAAATAGATGTCCAAGTTATTACATGTATCATGATCGATACAGAAATAAATTGAGTCATCTCTTCCTTTACCCAAGAAAAAGTATTTCTATTTTGCATGGTCCAATTATTGATCCCGGAATTTCTACAATAAATTAGATAGATAGCTAGTACAGTTCCCTATCCACAAATCTGCCACTGTACTGGAATAATTGTACTGGAATATAGGACGAATACCTTGAACTGGTAGAAGTATAAAGAATAAGTAAGATTGAAAATGCTGTCTTTATACAATACACGAAAAGGATTCGTATTTGATTGATATCAGGAGATCAAATGAGTGCTTCATTCATTCATTGAATGATAAATGACTACAAGTGAAGGAGATAGACGATTTAAATAATGGAAGATCCAATATTTCACAATTGTATCGAGAATAACTGGAAAAGTGGAAACAAGACCAGATATAATTTGATTGTTATGAGCCAATCCAAAATCGTTGTAAACCAAACCCATTATTAGTTCCCAACCATGAGTCGAGTGAAATCCGATCCATAAATCAGTGACTAAAAGAATAGAAAAAGCTTTTATTGTGTCACTTAAATTATAGAGAAATTCCTGAACCCAAGAATTAAGAATGACAAGTTCTTCATTACCCAGAAGAAAATAACCACTTAGAATAGCGAAACAGATTATATTTGTCGAGAAACCCAAAATGATATGTAGATGATATTCATTGTGTGTTTTAACCAATTGTATCGTTTCCTTGTGTATTCCTATACGAAGTTTTTGTATATGTGTTGTCCCCGGGTACTCCTTTATCATTTCGTCCAACAGGAAGAGTTCTTCTAATTCTATGAATCTTTCTAGAACATTTTTCTCTTGAATATCATTCAAAAAAGTTTCGGATTGGCTGGTATTCCACCAGTGAGTAACCCAAGGTTCCAGACTTTTATTAAATGAGAAAGAGACCCACCCGGGCAAAAATACTATGGATGTAAGATATGGTAGGAAAGTCCATGCTTTCTTTTTTTTCATTTTTTATCTGTGAATTGTTAATGAACCTGCTTCATTCGTTAACTCTATCTGATATCTCTCTGAAGCACGTGTTCTATAACAAGAACACGGTATCGAACCTATGGATCTATTCCCATTTATTTATTTTAGTGTAAAAATGGAGTCCTTGAATCTAGAAGGAATATAAAAATGGAATAAAGCCTTTTTTGGATTCAGATGAAAAAAAAAATAAGAAAAAAAAGTTTTTCCCGGATATTTCAATTGACCAAATTCGAAACAATTTCGCCTTGATTTGTTCCTTTCGATTTCGATGAATATACGAAAAACTATTTGAAGTAATGAAACGAATATTATTAGGATTTCGAGAAGAAAAAACTCCCTCGGATCAATTAATTATTTCGAAATGTTTCATCGTCTAATCACAAACCAGGAATAACGTATCAATTTAAAATCTTGGACCTAAAATAATTGGACCTAAAATAAAAAGATGAATTCCATATTACGAAATAATTTTCGGATATATTTGATGAACCCACACTTAACTTATCTTATTAGATTCGATTTTTTTTATTTTACTAGTATAAAATAGAAAAGAATTAAGCGGGCTTCATACGTATACAAAAGAGCTTTGTTTTGGTATACAAAAAAAATTCTTCTTATTATATTCATATAATATACGTCTTCCTGCTTTTTTTTTATTCTATGGGTCCCAAATGGGAAATAGAATCTAACGCGTTTTGCTCGAATGAGTATTTTGAAGAAACTTTAGTTATATAAAAAAAAGGGATTAGCTTATTCTTTCCCTCATGCCGAAAAATGGAAAACAGTTATTCTTCACTTCAGTTCATTTCAAAATATTTCAATTGGTACGCGCAAGAAATAGGCCAATTCGGCAGCTTTTTGTTCAATTTCTCGTGGAGTCAAATTCTCATCAGTACGCGTTAAGGGAATGGTTCCTTGGCCTCGGATTTCCATATAAAGGACACGACGAGTATAAAGACCGCCTTTAACCTCCATTCTGATTGATTGGATATCTCTCATAAGGAAGCGAAGGAAGATGCGACGATTTCTTCCAGGGAATCCCCAACGAAAAATACACACTATTCCTTCTTTTCTATCGAATTGGTCATAACCACTACCTATATTCAATGAAATTGTGCACCACAAATAGGAGCTAATGAATAGTCCTGCGATCCCATAGAAAGACATCACGATTCCCTGTGGAAAAAAAAGGATTTGTTGAGATGGAAATACGGATATCAGATTCCTACCAAGATAACTGGAGGTTCCAACCACTAAAAATCCTAGTGAACCTAAAAAAAGGATAGAGGCCCAGAAAAAATTACTTGTTTTTTGAGACCCCGTTATAAGTTCTATACATATATGTTCTGATCGCCAATTCATACTATACTAGATCCAGTTGTATTCGATTGGAATTGAGATAATAACCCAAAACAAAAGAATTTGACTTTATTTTTCTTGATCCCGAAGTAACTCCCATCAACTAGCACTATTCTGATGTGAACCATTAGGACTAATTGGTTAGATACATTGAGTTTCTATTTTGATGATCCGCTATACCCGCATATACATGCATTTATGCGGATATCACGATATGCATTTTTGTTTATAGGGAATAAAATAAGGAGCCATGTACCCTATTACACTAACTAAATATTTGTATTATGATTCAATCGGTGTTGAAATAAATTGATGGGATCAAATCCCATCGGATCTAGACAATCTTATTTTTTTGGACATGAAAAAATAAAGAAGCCATTGCAATTGCCGGAAATACTAGGCCCACTAAAGGCACAAAAATAGAGGGTAAGTTGAGATCTGTCATAGAATGGGTACCTCGATTTAATAATTGTACCTCTTATAAAGATATCTTATGATAAGTATATCTATTATAAATAATATATATATTATATAAACTATAAATAATATATAAAGAATATTAAGTAGTTAACAAGTGCAAGGAATGTAATGTAGAACTAAATTAAGTGTATTATTCATCTTTCTATGCGAATATGTATGAGAATTCGCTTTACAAAATGGGATTATTCTTCTTCTCCTATCCTTATCTTCTTTCTATCCTTCTAATAAGGAGTTTATTATTAACGGGGTTATTATGGGTTCGCGATTCTAACCATAACTAATCCGATTCAACAAACAAAAGAGGGATTCGTAGTAAAAAATGGGGGTTCTCAGTAGATATAGAAATATCTTCTATTCTCTATTTTTTCTATATTTCGATATTATCTTTATTGTTTATATTTAATATGAAGGCCAGAGAATTCTTTTTCCTTTTCCCAATACCTAGGAAGGAAAAATTCACTCTTTTATAAAGTAATTATCCGAAACTTCTGACTCTTACTACAAATGGAAGTCATGTTACCAAAGAAAAGACCATTCTTCTTAGTTTTTTTGATTATGATAAAATAAATACTTATTCACTACAAATAACTGGATCTAGTGCTATACTTTAATCTTTTTAATTTTTATTCAAGGGAAAGAAACCATGTAGCTGAAATAACTCACTCAGAACACCCTTTAAAGGATTACGTGGTACGATTGGATCGAATAAGCCCTTCTGGAATAAATACTCAGCCGCTTGTGAACCATCGGGTACTGCCTTATTCAATGTTTGTTCAATTACTCTTTTACCCGCAAATGCAATGTATGCATTAGGTTCAGCAATAATGACATCTCCCAACATACCAAAACTAGCTGTTACCCCACCAGTTGTAGGAGATGTAAGGATTGATACATAGAATAACTTTTTATTTGATTGATAATCATATGAAGCAGAAGATATTTTAGCCATTTGCATTAAGCTCAAACTTCCTTCTTGCATGCGTGCTCCTCCAGAAGCACACACAATAATAACAGGTAGAGATCGATTACTAGCATACTCGATCAAACGGGTGATTTTCTCGCCTACTACGGATCCCATACTACCTCCCATGAACTGAAAATCCATAACCCCAATTGCTACGGGAATACCATTTAGTTGACCTATGCCTGTTTGAACAGCTTCAGTTAACCCTGTCTTTCTTTGATAAGAATCGATACGATCTCTATAAGGTTCCTCCTCAGAATGAAATTCTATGGGGTCCATAGAGACCATATCTTCATCCATAGGATCCCAAGTGCCCGGATCAATCGAAAGTTCGATTCTTTCTGAGCTACTCATTTTCAAATGATATCCACACTGTTCACAAATATGCATTTTTGACCTAAAAAATTTTTTATAATTTAATCCATAACAATTTTCGCATTGAATCCATAAATGTCTGTATTTTTTATTTATATCAAAATCATTAGATCTTCCTCTTATATTGAAATCACTACCATTACTAATAGTTCCTATACCAGAACTCCTCCTTTCACTTCCACTTACACTGTCAGTACAGATGAAATTATAAATATAATTGTCATTGTAATGGTTGTTACCACCCGAAATGTAACTATTAATCCTGATTTTAAAACGAAGATGACTATCAATGCACCTATTAATATGATTATTCCAACTAGATTGATGAATATCATACATGTAATGATAATAGTCGTTTTTCTTACTCTTAAACCCACTCTTCAAATAACTATAAAAAAAACTTTCTACTTCACTCAGAAAAGAACTCTCATTGTCAATCTCAAAAATACGGTTTTCAATATCAAAATATACAGAATAACTGTCCCCCTTCCTATCCCTAACTAAAAAAGTGTCCTCGTATGATTTATTTAGCCCACACCTATGTTCTAACTTGTCATTAC